AGCGTTTGACATTTATTTACTATCAATATTAAGAAAAAAGGATGAACATTTTTCCAATAAAGGATTCAAATCATTTTATCGACATGAGTGTTCTATATCGATAAATTCCGAATCCGAACTATTCTTTTTTTTTACCATTTCGGTATTAACATAGTGGTAGAAAGAATACCATGCTGTGCCTAGACTTCAAACGGTTTAGCTTTAACCATGTTAACGGTCCCCCATTATTGGTTGATAGAGAATCAAAGTTTATTTACCAACAAATCGCGAAATGCTATGGTTCTTACATATGATTTCTTTATTTATTCAGAAGTAATTCGCGAAATCATGTACCTTTCGTCCCTAGTTATAAAGAAAAAAAAAAAGAGGTACAGCTGGTTGAATCCAACCTATTCTTGAAATAAACAACCCGCACACACTCCCTTTCCAAAAAAGATCAATACACCAATCACTACGCTGAGATTTATTAGATTTGTTGCTAAAATATCGGTATTAAACCCGAAACTCCCGGCGGATGGACAGTGACCCAAGAAAACGAAAGAATCGGTTACATTTTTCATATGAGCTCCTCTTATAGATAAACTAAAAAAATCGTTGTATTCCTTCACCTCTTTGCTACTTATAATATATAAAATCGATTCAAAAATCGATTCAATTTCGAAATTAATTGTCTTTTTTCAATTGAGATTCCCAATAAGCAATAAATAAGTATTATTCTTATTGCTTATTGCAATAGAATTAGGTACTAGGTTTCATGTGAATTGCGAAATACCTGTTTTGTTGCTTCTCCTTTGGACTAAAAAGGGGAAGGAAGAAAGGGAGTGGGTAACACTAATTCCTCATCCTCAAATCAGTCCTTCCCGTAGGTTAGTTTCTCAACGAATAAGTAATTGTGTAGGAACGATATTTTGATATAATGTGAAAGAGCAACCTGCAAGTCCAATACCCGAAAATAAATATGTATTTCCCCTATTTCTTTTTCTTTTATCGGATTAAACAAAAGGATTCGCAAATAAAAGCGCCAATGCTACAACCAATCCATAAATTGTTAAAGCTTCCATAAAAGCCAAACTAAGCAATAAAGTACCTCGTATTTTTCCCTCTGCCTCGGGCTGTCTCGCAATACCCTCTAGAGCTTGGCCCGCAGCAGTACCTTGACCAATTCCAGGGCCAATAGAAGCAAGTCCTACAGCCAATCCAGCAGCAATAACGGAAGCGGCAGAAATCAGTGGATTCATGATGAGTTCCTCCCCCCAAAAAAATAAAGAAATGGTTAATGATACAATCAACCAATGAATTATGATTTTATTATTCTATTGCTAATATTCATCTAGTCAAAAAAACTAAAAACTCCAAATTGAAATAGAAATAAGAATATTATTGAATCATTAGATCATTAGAAAGACTTCATCTTTTTTAGTTCCTATTTGTAGAGTCTTTCCGAATCAATCCAACTTGAGTTTTTTCATTTCCTTTTCTAATCATTCTTCGATCTTTTTCTTTATTTTCTCTGTTTATTCATTCAATTCACAGTCATAAACGAAACGTAAGGGCTTCGACTGGCATACCATACCTATCTTAAATTCAATCGGAACCTATCTAAAATTCAATCGGATTTTCGAATCATTCTTCGAAACATCTAATCTACAAGAGTTTACTTATAGCCATTGGATTCCACATACCTGGCGCGACCCCTCTCTTCCCCCTTAGTTGAAACTTCTCGAAGATCGTTTTTCTATTATCGTAGACTATATTTGTATATTTGGAAAATATAAAGAGATTATACTGATAGAATAGAGTATCTTGAGCCACACATATATTGCCTTGATCTAAGCTAAAAAAAGGACTCTTCCTAAGACTAATCAATGATGGCCCTCCATGGATTCGCCTATATAAGTTGCGGCTAAAGTTGCAAAAATAAGAGCCTGAATACCACTTGTAAATAATCCGAGGAACATGACAGGTATAGGAACCACTAAAGGTACTAAAGAAACAAGAACAAGAACTACTAATTCATCCGCTAATATATTTCCGAAAAGTCGAAAACTAAGTGATAGAGGTTTTGTGAAATCTTCTAAGATGTTAATGGGTAAAAGAATTGGAGTTGGTTGAATGTATTTACCAAAATAACCTAATCCCTTTTTTGTAAGACCCGCATAGAAATAGGCTACTGACGTTAGTAAAGCTAAAGCAACAGTAGTATTTATATCATTCGTGGGTGCGGCTAACTCCCCGTGAGGTAACTGTATGATTTTCCAAGGTAAAAGAGCCCCTGACCAATTGGAAACAAAAATAAATAGAAACATAGTCCCAATAAAGGGAACCCAAGGGCGATATTCTTCTCCAATTTGAGTTTTGCTCACGTCTCGAACGAATTCAAGGACGTATTCAAAGAAATTCTGACCGCCAGTCGGAATGGTTTGTGGATTCCGAACAGCTATAGCAGCTGAACCTAATAAGATAGCAATTACAACCCAAGAAGTAATAAGTACCTGGCCGTGGATTTGGAACCCCCCTATTTCCCAATAGAAATGTTGGCCTACTTCCACACCGGATATATCGTATAACCCCTTTAGTGTGTTGATTGAGTATGATAGAACATTCATATTGTCCTCTGACTGAAATATCACTTTCAAAGAAATTATTTTGATTCAACCATCTCTTATCTATTTCTCGACTTGTCTACTTGAATTTTCTATTTAGGATACCGATTAATCACATAATATCCCCAGTCATTTTTATATATTTTTTGAGATTCAGGAATAGTAACCGATTCTATTATCGAGTTTACGAAGTCATTTTTTTTTTTTAATTTTATGAATCAAGGATTTCTTATATAAGCGGCCCTCACAAATTGCAAATACTAGTTCGGTAAGAATTAATCGGATTGAAGCTATAGAATCATCGTTCGCCGGAATCGAAAAATCCGCGAGATCCGGATCACAATTTGTATCGATTAAACAAATCGTTGGAATCCCCACAGTAATACATTCTCGAAGGGCCTTATATTCTTTTTGTTGATCAATGATGATTACAATATCAGGTAACCCTGTCATATATTTTATCCCACCCAGATATGTTTGCAAGTGAGATAATTGTCTCTTCAACATGGCTTCATCTCTCTTCGGAAGACGGGCGAGTCTCCCCATCTCTTGTTCTATTCTCAAGTCCCTGAATTTTTGAAGTCTCTCTTCTGTAGTGGACCAATTCGTTAACATACCTCTAAGCCACTTTTTATTAACATAATGGCATCGAGCCCTTATTGCAGCCCGTGCTACTGAATCAGCTGCTTTCTTTTTTGTCCCAACAATTAAAAATTGTTTGCCTCCACTTGCAGCATCAAAAACTAAATCACAGGCCTCTGATAAAAAACGAGCAGTTCTAGTAAGATTTATAATATGAATGCCCTTCCATTTTGCATAGATATAAGGTGCCATTCTAGGATTCCATTTCCGAGTACCGTGACCAAAATGAACTCCCGCCTCCATCATCTCTTCCAAATTGATGTTCCAATATCTTCTTATCATTTCATTTCTTCCCACACTTTCTCTTTTTTTATTTAATAAAGAGATGAGGTATCCGGAAATAAGTAATTGTTCCAACGGAACCTTCTTTTCTAAAGCGGATTGGCCATTGATACACAACCCAAACCACTAATTTCTTTCTATTTGTTATTATTTGAATTTCTTTATTTTATTACTTTATTTAATAACCGTAAATAACAAATACAGAGAAGAGAAAAAGGATGAATCTCTTGTATTAAATCCCAGAAATCATTGTTGTTTTGATCTATCGTGGAAATTCTTTGAAAGACAAGAATCAAATAATTCTCTATGGTAAAACAAAATATCTCTCATTTCTCCCTCGAATAGATTCTTTTTTTTTTTTTTCAAGGGAATGTTCTTTTGTTGATTTGAACGGTGTACGAATCCTTTGAATCCGGTACCAACAGGTATCATCCCCCCCAGAACAACGTTTTCTTTTAGTCCTTTCAACCAATCGATCCGGCCCCGGAGAGCTGCTTTTGCTAAAACTAGAGCAGTTTCTTGAAAAGTCGCTTCGCATATAAAACTTTGAGTATTTAGAGATGCTCTCGTTATTCCCAATAAGATAGCTCGATAACAGATTGCTTCTTCCAAAGCGCGCCCCGTTCGTTCCGCCTGCAAAAACCCAACTTGTTCTCCGGGCAAAAAAACATTAGCCATTCCATCTTCTGAAACCAAGACTTTTGATGTTATTTGACGTACAATAATTTCTATATGCCTATTATGGATCTGTACCCCCTGGGATCGATAGACCCTTTGGATCTTATTAACCAAAGAAATACGACTTTGCGCTATAGTTAGCTCAGCTCCAATCAAGAATCCCCAAGAAATCCCTAGAATTCTTGTTATATGTTTGTTCCAACCATCAATCCTCTTTTCTAGATTCCTGGATATTGAATCCATCAACCGAACTTCTAAGACTTGTTCCACTTTTGGAAGACCTTGTGTTATATCACCAGACCTCGATTTTTCATATATAAATGTAACTAATGTATCCCCTTCATAAATGATTTCCCCATAATGACCATGAACTTTTGTTCCTGGGGTGGCCAAATAAGGCTTAGCCGATCTTATTACTACAGAGTCAAATTGAACAATTATAACTTGACCCGATTTTAAGTGCGGTTGATGTTTGGCTATACATACATTTTCGCAAAGAAATTGTCCAAGACAAATTTTTGTGGATGTCTCTTCACAAAAATTATAATGAAGAAAATACCAATTCAATTTGAATGGATTCAAGATGTTACTGCATGGATCGGGATTCGAAATTCTCCCATTTTCATCCATAAAATAATATTGAAATTTAAGTACTTGAAAGGTTTGTTTGAAATTGTCAAGCTTTAAATAATTAGTTACCAAGATCTGATTATGAGTTATTAAATAGTAAAATGAAAAAAAATTCGCAATTTGAAGGGCTGTTCCTAAAGGACCCAATGAATTCCTAATTGGAATTAGGTGATCTTTTTTAATTGATTCTTTGTGATATTTTACACCGTTGAGTGTGAATGGACCTATTCGAAAACAATTGGATGATGACAAAATTCGAAAAGATTGACATTCCTTATTTTTACCCAATAACGTACGAACAGTTCCTTGATTTTGGTTAAATGATTGTTGAAGTTTTGTCTTTGAAAAAATGGAATAAAATGGATTCATATTGGTATGATATGATCCATCATCATTAAAAAAAAAGGGATCATTCCTTTTCCCCATATACGAAATAGCGAATTTTGCTAAATTGATCCTTATAAAATCTCGAATCATACCATTTGTTCTTACTTCAACAAAGGAAGCTCGGGCCTCTTCGAGAGAAGAACTTTTGTTGTCTTGGTTCCAATTCAATACTAAATAAGTACGAACTAATTGAATACTTTTGTCATAAATTTTCCGAGTGGCTTTGCCATTTCCATAAAAGATATAATTGACAACTCGAAGTTGCACATTATCCCTTTCCTGAAACAGATCCTGAGGGAAAAGTGTTGCTAAATTTATACCATCCGTGATTTCATATGTGACTACGGGTACGGCCAAAACAAAAAACTTTTTTTTGTTGATCCATTGGACATAGATCCCATTTTTCCAATTTTTTGATTTCTTGGAATTTGTCTTTCCTCGTGGTATCAAAATGCTACTGTGTCGGGATATCTTATCTGTCTCCCCAGGAAAATTTATATCTCCAGAAAAAATTCGAAGTTCAATCTTTTTTTTTTTCCTCTTCACTCGGACCACTCCGCCTACTCGGCTTCTTATATTTAAAGTGATTTGCGTATCTACTCCAATGATACTGTTGTTCCGTACCATTATGGGAGAAGATCTGGGTAAGATATGCACTTCCTCGGGAATGAAAAAAAAGGGATCTACCAAATCCTCTTTTTTAACGATTGAATCCATCTCTATAGTCCCATATTTAATAATTCCCGAACTCTTTCTTCGGTATCGCGGATCATCGAAATAAGCAAAAATACTACTTCTATGGAAAATACCATTTATGGGTATTTCAATCGAAATGTGGGAAAGGGGCATTAATTCTTTGTCTCGTTCTTGACTCAATTGAAATGGAATAATGAATCTATTTCTTCGCCTCTTTGCCAATAAATCCAAATTTTTGGCAGGATATATGAGATTACAATGACCCGTTCGATTAAGTTCTGAATAATCCGGAATCCTATCCTTTTTTTTACTAGAAGGATCCGAAAATTTATCTTTTACTTGATCATTAGTCACTGAGGAGTTAGAAATAGATCTTTGTTCGAAAGAAAGAGAATGAACGTTCGTTTGATCTTGATCCTTGTGGAGCGAAAAGGTAACTACACTGGATCTGTACGGCCTTCCTGATAATATCCATAAACGACTTGTTTTTGGTAAGAGATGAACATTACTATATGTAAATTCGGGTGCATGGTACACATCGGTACTCCAGTGCATTTCCCCTTCCGAGTCAGAATAAATATGTTTTCGAACCCCTTCCTTCAAATTCAAGGTGGATGCCCCCGCACGAATTTCAGCAATCACTTGTTCGGATTCAACATATTGATTGTTTTGAACTAAAAGACAACCTTTTGGTGGAATATTCACATTATGTAGAATATCTTCACTCTCAATAGTGACATACAAGTCTATATAACATAGAAAGGCGGGGTGTCCATAACGTGTACGTGTGGGATGAACCAAATCCTCATTGAATTTGATTTTTCCATTAGAAGGGGCTCGTACATGTTCTGCAATACCCCCTGAGAATACTCCGCCAGTATGAAAAGTTCTTAAAGTTAGTTGAGTACCAGGTTCCCCAATGGATTGACCTGCAATAATACCTACGGCTTCTCCCAATTCGACTAGGTTGCCGTGAGTAGGACTCCGTCCATAACATAATCGACAGATCCAAGACGGGCTCCTACAAGTAAAAGCAGTTCGAATGGATATTGGTTGGGTTCGAAAGGTTATGAATCGATTGACAAGTCCAACCCCGATATCTTGATTTCGGGTGGCCACGCACCGTGAACCCATATATATATCGTCTGCTAATACACGACCAATTAATGTTTGGATCAAAATTTTTTCTGGCATCATATCGTTTCGAGGGCTTACAGAAATACCTCGAAGGGTACCACAATCTGTTCTACGTACAACAATATGTCGAACTACTTCGACAAGCCTGCGCGTGAGGTATCCAGCATCTGATGTTCGTACAGCAGTATCAATAACTCCTTTGCGGGCTCCGTAGCAAGAAATGATATATTCTGTTAAAGAGAGTCCTTCGCGTAAATTGCTTGGAATAGGTGGATCAATCAATTGTCCTTGTGGATCCGACATTAATCCTCTCATACCTACTAATTGATGTACCTGAGACACATTTCCTCTAGCTCCCGAAAAAGACATTATATGGACTGGATTATAAGGGTCAGTCATCCTAAAATTAGGATTCATTTCTTGTCGCAAATATTCACTTGTAGAATACCATATCTCAATGGATTGCCGTAATTTTTCTACCGCGTGTACATTCCCATAATGATGGTGTTTTTCCAAAATAAAACTTTGCTGTTCAGCATCTTGGACTAGCCATCCTTTCGAAGATATTGTGAAAAGATCATCAATTCCTAATGAAATGGATGTAGCAGTGGCTTGCTGGAAACCCAGAGTCTTTACTTTATCCAGGATGTGTGATGTATATGCCATTCCAAAGTGATTTATTAATCTGCTAATAAGTCGTTTCATGGTAGTTCCATCTATCGCTTTATTGTGAAAGACCAAATTGGCCCGTTCTGCCATAAGTAGCCCATATTCCGCTGAGTAGGATTCGACAACGAATGGATTTGAGTTAGTGATTAGAAAATTTCCTTTTCTAAATCTTAATTCACCTTTCAATTTACGAATTATGATCCTAATTGAACCCGAAAGACTCGAATTGGACTGGTATCATAGAATTACTTAGCTTAGGTACGATATGATTAAGTACCATATGAGCAGGCTCGATAAAATCCTTGTATAGCTTCTTCAATTTCTCGATAAAGATAAATATGACCAACAGTAGTTCGAATGTATATAAAAAGAATTTCTTTTTTTACACTTCTTACTATTAGATAGTGCCCATAAATTTCATGATAGGTACCCAAAGATTCATAATGAACTTCGATGGGAGCTCCTCTTGAAGCAATAACGCGTTGATCTAGTCGCCACCGTAGCCACAAAGGACTATCTAAATTGATTCTTTTCTGACGATAAGCCCCAATTGCATCATAGGAATTACAAAAAAAGGGTTCTTTTGTATACTTATAATTATTATCGTCAATTCTTTCATTTTGATAGTTTTTGTGATTCCGTGGATTATATCTATTTGCACAAATACCTCGACGATTCCCACTCGTTAATACATAGAGTCCAATAAGCATATCTTGAGTTGGTACGAAAATGGGATCCCCAATAACTGGAGACAAAAGATTCATATGAGAAAACATAAGTAAACGGGCCTCCGCTTGAGCCTCCAAAGATAAAGGTACATGAACAGCCATTTGATCCCCATCAAAGTCTGCATTGAATCCCTTACAAACTAATGGATGTAAACAAATAGCGCGCCCTTCCACTAAAATGGGTTGGAATGCCAGTATGCCTAATCTATGCAGAGTAGGCGCTCTATTTAACAATACAGGATGTCCCTGCATAACTTCCTGAAGTATTTTCCATACAACCGGCTCTTTTTCCCGAATTTTACTCTTAGCAACTCCTATGTCCGAAGCAAGATGTTGTCTAATTAGATCACGCATTACAAATATCTGGAAGAGCTCTATTGCAATTTCACGAGGCAATCCACATCGATGTAATGAAAGTGAAGGGCCTACAACAATGACGGAACGACCGGAATAATCGACACGTTTACCAAGTAAAGTCTCACGAAATCTTCCCTCTTTACCTTCAATTACATCTGAAAATGACTTGTAAACTTTATTATGACCGTCCCTCATTGGTTGTCCGCGGATTCCATTATCAAGAAGTGTATCTACGGCTTCTTGTAAGAATTTCTCCTGAGACGTTACTACATCTTTCGGCATAAATCCACTTGTTAATAGACCGGTCAGAATATTGTTCCGAACGATGACTCTTCCATAGAGTTCATTAATATCCGAACTTATTAATTTACCTCCATCTATCTGAATGATCGGTCTCAATTCGGGAGGAAGAACTGGTAATAGACACAAAACCATCCATTCTGGTTCTATATTTGTTCGAATAAAATGCTTAGCTAATTCCATGCGTCTAACTACAAAATCCTTTCTTCTTCCAACTTTTCGGTCTTCCCATTCATTCCCTGTGGGCCCCCCTTCCCCTAACTCCTTCCATTCTGCGAATGAATAATCTATAATAGTTCGCAAATCCAAATCGGCTAATTGTTCTCGAATAGCACCTGCTCCAGTAGATATTTCCCTATTTCGAAATGTATCAAAACCTTGGATAGTAAAAAAAAGCGGGATCCTGTATTTCCAGGATTGGTTTTCATATTCGAATAAACCTCGTAATCGTAAAAAAGTAGGTTTTTTCACTATGGGCCTAGCAAATGAAAAATCGCAGTATACTAGGTCCTCTAATTCTTTAAGAGGTTTATCTAAAAAATTCGCGATATAACTAGGAAGACGTTTCAAATACCACACGTGAGTTACTGGGCATGCCAATTTAATATAACCCATTTGATACCTTCGTACTCGAGAATTAACAAATTCGACTCCGCATTGTTCACAAAAGCGTTTGTCTTCTTTTTCATCTCCGATTACTTGATAATTTCCACAAGCACAAACTCCACTTTTTATAGGACCAAAAATTCTTTCACAAAATAATCCATCTTTTTCTGGTTTATTGGTTTGGTAATGAAAAGTATCAGGTTTTGTCACCTCTCCAACTATCTCTCCATTAGGTAGGATTTTTGTGGCCCAAGCACTTATTTGTTGAGGAGAAATTGATCCAAT